TGTTTTTATAATTGATCAGGCATACCTATACTGCAATAAGATGAAGACTGCAATACTATGAATGACTCGCTATTTACTCGTTTTCTAGGTCATAATCATAAGATTCTTTAGGAGAGATGGCCGAGTGGTTCAAGGCGTAGCATTGGAACTGCTATGTAGGCTTTTGTTTACCGAGGGTTCGAATCCCTCTCTTTCCGTACCTTCCTTCACCTAATTCACGAACATTACTCACCGAAATGTATCAAATAAAATAAGAACAATTACCGGTCACTTACCTTTTTGGATCGAATTTTAAAGATTCGAATTTGCTCTATTTTCCAATTGTGGAAAACTGGGGAAATTCCCTTGGTTGACCCCGGTAAGAGAATGGGGATTTGTTGTTGTTGTTGTTGGAACTTCCATTTTATGGATGGAATTTTTTATATTTTTTGAAAAGGCTTTTTCGCGGACTCCTCGTTCATTTACCCAACCGTCGGTTGGGTAAATGCCTTTCAGTTTTTCGATGATCAAATATTTTATTTATAATTGAATTAATTATTGAATAACCTGCTTTTTTGGCTAAGTTTGCTCATTGCTGGGTTGATAAAGAAGTAAGCGTTTCAATGGGCTCTCCCAAAATCGTTTGGGCTTGATTTCCGGGCATCTTGGCGACGGCACTCTCCACCTCGTAGAGCTGAGGAAATTCTATGTCTCTATAAAATGGAGAATCTATCCATGACTGACAATTATAATCAAACTCACGTAGTAAGTTAAGCAACTCATGTAGTTCTTGATCTACATAGAATCTAAACTAAACCGAAATTAGAAATTCGGTTCTAATTTGACGAATGAATGGAATGGGAGATCGTTTATTCTCCTATTCGCGCATACACGCACCATCTGTATCCTGCTGTGTTGGACCCTCATCGCCATCCGTTTCATGTCTTTTGACAATTCCTCTCGTTCTTCTCGGATGCTCTTTTGAGCGAGCCGATCTTCAAGGGGTTCGACCCGGGCTAGGGGGAACCAAGGCTTAGTCCTGGATTGTGGCTCCCCGCGGCCAAAACCTTCGGTGAGAATCCAAACACTAAGCTGATATAACCAAAAGAAATCAAAATTAATTTTTCTAATAGATTTCTTTTTTTTTTCAATTTAAGAAAAATGACATTCATTACTATAACGATACGAAATCGTCTAGTAAATTTAGGAGGATACTTCATTGAAACCTCCTCAAATTTGTATTTTTCGATTACTCGATTCTATTTATTACTTTATGATATATATGATATATCGAATTACGATTTTTGAATTGGAAATTTACATTAATGAAAAATTAGGGCTATACGGACTCGAACCGTAGACCTTCTCGGTAAAACAGATCAAACTTATTATTATCAAAATGATTCGAACTGTTTCAAAGACCCAACGTGCATTTTTTTTGCATTGGGCTCTTTCATCAACTGATATAAATATCAGCGAGTCCGCCATCCTTTTTCTTAACAGAAAGATAACGAGATGGCTCCGCGTGCTCTGACTCTTTATTTTTATTCAGTAGCAATACCAAAGTGTTTCAAAAAAGAGTTATCTTGACGTAGGTCTGCCTTCGGCCTATATCAACCTAAGTTAAATGGAGTCTCTATCGCTCTGCCCAAAGCATCAAATATGAAACTTCATACACCTTCAAGTTCATAGGACAAAAAGAGATTTTTTTTGAGGTACTTATACTCATTATGCCTAGCATTGAATGGACTGAATATTCACCTTATCAATTATCAAATCAATGATGGGTTCTATTTCTTGGCGCCTAAATTGGGACCTCAATTGGACCAACCAACCATTTGTCAGGCTATTGTTCTCTTGTTCCTTCGAATCCATGGAGTAAGACGTCGACTTTTTACTAAGATAAATTCTGTTGATTACATGATGGACTCCTCTGAAAAAACATTGGCGCGCGTGTAAACGAGGTGCTCTACCAACTGAGCTATGGCCCTTGTGTTTGTGATAAATATTTTATCATTATATAAATTCTTGTCAAGGTGAGTATTGCATAATCTGACATGATAGCTCTCTGATCTGTTTCCTGTCAAGGGTATTGCTTAGAAATAAGATTCCATCTATAATCTATCAATGTGACGGGTTCCTTTTTTTTTTTCTTTATGATAATAAATGACCTACTTAACCCAGCGGTTAGAGTATTGCTTTCATACGGCAGGAGTCATTGGTTCAAATCCAATAGTAGGTAGAACTTATTAGATACCGCACAGCCAATGGTATCTAATAAGTATTTCTACCCACCTTCTTTTTTTGATTTTTTTTGTATCTTTTCCATACCCTACTACTTCTTATTTTTTCGATTTTTTGAGTTGTTTCTTGTTGCACCAAAATCTGATTACACTTGATTGGATTCAATCGGTAGAATCCAAATAGAATAGGGTGTATAATCAAAATTTCTTTTTCTTTATTCTTCTATATTCTATTCGGACGCACCAACAACTAGTTATAAAATTGTATTGATAGCCTCGACTCGCGTCCTAGCTCGTCGGAGAGCTAAATTTGCCTCAATTGTTTGTCTCTTGCCTTCAGCGCTACTTAAATTAGCTTCAGCTATTTCAAGAGTTTGTTGAGCTTCTTGCGGATCAATGTCACTGCCCCTCTCTGCATCATTTACTAAAATGGTTATTTCATTATTGCCTATTCTAGCGAAACCGCCCATCAGAGCTATTGTTAACCATTGGTCGTTAAGACGTATTCTCAAAATTCCTATATCTACAGCCGTGGCAATAGGTGCGTGATTTGGTAATACACCAATTTGGCCGCTATTAGTCGATAAAATTATTTCTTGCACTTCCGAATCCCAAACAATTCGATTAGGGGTCAGTACACATAGATTTAAGGTCATTTCTTCAATTTGCTCTCCACATCTAAGTTCATAGCCTTCGCGGTAGCTTCATCGATATTACCTACCAAATAAAAGGCCTGTTCCGGAAGACCATCTAATTCCCCGGAAAGGATCAGTTGAAAACCCCTAATTGTTTCTGTTAGACCAACATATTTTCCTGGAGAACCGGTAAAAACTTCTGCTACGAAGAAGGGTTGTGATAAGAAACGCTCAATTTTTCGTGCTCTTGCTACGGTTAAACGATCCTCTTCGGACAATTCGTCCAACCCAAGGATAGCTATAATGTCCTGAAGTTCTTTGTAACGTTGTGAAGTTTGCTTAACTTTTTGCGCAGTTTCATAATGTTCCTCACCAACAATTCTAGGTTGGAGCATAGTTGATGTTGAATCTAAAGGATCTACTGCTGGATAGATCCCTTTTGCAGCGAGTCCTCTTGATAGTACGGTAGTAGCATCTAAATGCGCAAATGTTGTGGCAGGAGCGGGGTCCGTCAAATCGTCCGCAGGTACATAAACGGCTTGAATAGAAGTTATGGATCCCTCTTTGGTAGAAGTAATTCTTTCTTGCAAAGAACCCATTTCTGTACTAAGAGTGGGTTGATAACCTACAGCGGAAGGCATTCTTCCTAATAAAGCGGATACTTCGGATCCTGCTTGGACGAAACGAAAAATATTGTCGATAAATAGAAGTACGTCCTGTTCATTAACATCCCGGAAATATTCCGCCATGGTTAGGGCAGTCAAGCCAACTCTCATACGAGCTCCCGGCGGTTCATTCATCTGACCATAGACTAGAGCGACTTTTGATTCCGCAATATTTTGTTCATTAATTACCCCAGATTCTTTCATTTCCATGTAAAGATCATTTCCTTCACGAGTGCGTTCGCCCACTCCGCCAAATACGGATACACCTCCATGAGCTTTTGCAATGTTGTTGATCAATTCCATGATGAGTACGGTTTTACCCACTCCGGCCCCCCCGAATAGCCCGATTTTTCCTCCACGACGATAAGGAGCTAAAAGATCCACTACTTTAATCCCCGTTTCAAAAATAGATAATTTTGTATCTAACTGTATAAAGGCAGGCGCAGATCTATGAATAGGAGATGTTGTGCGAGTATCTACAGGACCCAAATTATCAACAGGCTCTCCAAGAACGTTGAAAATTCGTCCGAGAGTCGCCCCACCAACTGGAACACTTAGAGGAGCTCCTGTATCAATCACTTCCATTCCTCTCATCAGACCATCTGTAGCACTCATAGCTACAGCTCTAACTCGATTATTTCCTAATAATTGCTGTACCTCGCAAGTTACATTAATTTGCTGGCCAACCGTATCTTGACCTTTAACTACCAAAGCGTTGTAAATATTAGGCATCTTGCCCGGTGGAAAGGATACATCCAGTACCGGACCAATGATTTGAGCAATACGCCCCAGGTTTTTTTCTTCAAGAGCGGAAACCCCAGGACCCGAAGTAGAAGTAGTAGGATTGATTCTCATAATAATAAAGTATTATATGTCGAAATTTTTTTTGCAAACAAAAATAAAAAAATGTCCGATAGCAAGTAGATCGGTTAATTCAATAAGAAATGGGAATTAGTACTCGATTTCGTTGGTACTATCCAACCGAATCCAATTCAATTGTTTACTCATTCAATGAGTGCATTTTCAAACTTAACCAACCCATTTTAAAAAATAAATATAAATATATTATTAATATAATATATATCAAAGTAGATGAATAAGAATTAAGAATTCTATATGCGGAGATGTTGTATTTCTCTATCATTATAGACAATCCCATTCATATTATCTATGGAATTCGAACCTAAACTCTATTTATGATTCATCATTTTTATGACATTGGCCGTTGTTTCTTATTTCATCATTTCTATTTACACTTATTTATTCTTTGAATAAAAAAAGAAATCCAATTATTTATATTTATACCTTTTTGTTGATTGATAAATTCCGCATATTCATATTACTATTCTATTTACTATTCTATTTTCACATCTAGGATTTACATATACAACTATAACATATATCACTCTCAAGCGTTAATTTCTTATTATTTATCTATTTATATATTTACTTTACAAATTACAAAGAAAGAAAGTAAG